TAATTGGTTTATATGGATCCTTACTGGGTTAGACCATACAGACAAATGGCATTGCCAGAAATTTACAAGGTAATATTTCCATTTATTCATCAAAAGGGGCCTACCTTTTGACGCCAGAATCGCTTTTCCTTGATACCTAACATAGTGCATCAAAGGATCTTTGAACAACCATAGCACGGGCGGAAAATCATTCGAAACGACTTCTACAAGAGTCTTTCTTTTTACATAGAAATATATTCGCTCAAAAAGAGTTCCAGAAGATGTTGATCGTAAATGAGAAGATTGGTTACAAAGAAAAATGAAGATGGATTCGTATTCACATACATAAGAATTATATAGAAACAAGAAAAATCTTTGATTACTTTTTGAAACAATAGAAATGGATTTCTTTGGAGTTGGAGTACTAAGCCTATTACAATTCTGATACTCATAGAGAAGGAAACGTAATAAATGCAAAGAAGAGACATCTTTCAACCAGGAGCGAAGAGTTTGAACCGTGAGTTCCAGATGGATGGGGTAGGGTATTAGTATATCTGACACATAATTTAAATGTACAAAATTGTCTTCTAAAAACGGAAATATTGAATGAATTGATCGTAAATTTTGCGATTTGACTCTTTTTTTTCTTTCTACAGAAGCTACTAATCTTAGGGAAAATGGAATTTCCACAATGACTGCAAATCCCTCTGATATAATTTGCGAATATAAATTCTTGTTATGCCCCACCAATAGATTTTGGTTGAAATCATTAGCAGAAATAATCAAATGATTATGTTGACACATTTGACTAATTAAACGTTTCACCACTAGTGAACTGGATTTATTATCATAACCAAAATTATCCAACAAAATGAATCTATCTAAAACATGATCATGAGCCAGTGCATAAATATACTCCTGAAAAATAAGCGGATATAGGAGGTCCTGTTGCCAAAATTTATCGAGTTCAAAATCCCCTTGAAACTCCCCCATTTGAAATTAAATTTGAACCAAAGATAGGTGATTTCTTGGATTAGCAAATGATACATAGTGCGATACGGTCAAAACAAGGTAGTAATAAAAGAATATATACCTCGGAGATGGGTAAGCTCATCAACAGACTCTCTATCCTCTTTTTTTTCATCTACTAGGTTTATGTTCGTTATAGGATAACAAGATGGTTAGAAATCTTTTCATTTTTAAACCCAATCGCTCTTTTGATTTTGGAAAGAATTATCTTTATCAATATACTGCTTCTTCTACACATTCATCTCCAATTAATTGAATAATGGAGAATAGCGACATAGTTAGGATTCATTAAAAAAATAGACAATCCACTCATAGGAGAAGCTTTTCCCGCATCAGGCACTAATATATTTTTAACGTCTATCTAATTAGATCGGGTAATCATTCAAAGTAAGAACGGAAGCCCGTTGCTTTTTTGTTTTCCTATAATTGGAGCCAGAGGGCTCTATCCATTTATTCACTCGACCCAACTTTGAATTCATTTTGTTTCGTCCCGTCCCGCTCAAAGACTTCAAACAAGTCTTTGTACCGATCCGGTAAGAATGCAATATTCGCAGGATTCTCCATTGCTACGACATGCTATTTTTTCCATTCATTCCCTTTCAAGATCAGTCGTGGTCTTACAAACTCTACCGAATGGTATGGACGAATCCCTTGCTTCATCAAAATGTGTAAACGATCCTAGCCGCACTTAAAAGCCGAGTACTCTACCGTTGAGTTAGCAACCCAAAAATCTAAAAAAAAATGAGGATGTGTAAATGTCAATACAGTCAAAATAAATAAATCAATTTGATTGCATGACACAATCAAAACATTGAACTAAGAATAAAATAAAAGAACAAAGAATAAAATAAAAAAAGAAATAGAAATTTTTAATAGCTTCTGAACTGAACATAAAAATGAAGAGATCCGATGAAAATACAATAAAAAAAAATGAAAGGGGTCTATCAATTTGTACATTTATATCTATATTTCGAATTTCATTTTTTTTCACTTAAATAAAGAATTATTGTATCACAGCGAATTCAATGAACCCGTCAGCTGACTAAAGTAAAATAAAAAACCGAACCTATGGGACGGCAATAAATAGATTTATACTTAATACATGATCAAATTATATTTGTTTGATACACTGTTGTCAATATAAATGTTGCGAAAAGAATACAATGGTGAAAATGGAATTTCTTTCCATTTAAAAATTTAAATATTAAAGACGGGTGTTGGATTGGCACTACGTAGATAATCTACATAGATACAAAATAGATGGATATAAAGTGGTTATATAACATATAGAACGTAGGATTCTACGGGAACAATAACAGAAGGCGGAATAGCCAAGAAAAAGTTATACTATTTGTTTATATTTAATTACTTGAATTTCGTTTGATTAAAGCGAAGTTCCTTAAAAACCTCTGCCTTCTTTGAAATATCATGAACAGTTCCTGTAGGTTGAGCCCCTTTTTCAAGAAAATCGAGAATAGCGGGAACATTTGAATAAGTTTGATTCTTTATCGGATCATAAAAACCAACTTTCCGAAGATCTCTCCCTTCTCTTCGGGATCGAACATCAATTGCAATGATTCGATAGACCGCTCATTGGGATAGATGAAAATACCCCCCCTAGAAACGTATAAGAAGTTTTCTCCTCGTACGGCTCGAGAAAAAAGGATTCGAAGTTATGTCTATATATATATAGAATTCTAATGGCAAATAGATCCATAAAATCATCAAATCAATGATTAAAGTCTTTTTTTTCCGTTTAGGAAAGCAAAAAATTGTACTCATAACTCAAGTGGGATAACTCTCAAATAGCTCAAAGAAAACCCTTAAGCCATTTCATTTCATTTTTTGAGTGGTCTCTAGTCCCTTTCTTATCTCGTTTAGAATCTGTTTTTTTTTATTCTTCAGACTTAGTTGTTGAGACAATGAAAAAAGGTGTTTACTTGTTCCAGGATCCTGTATCTTTTATTTGAATCATTGGGTTTAGACATTACTTCGGTGATCCTTAATCCTTTCAAAATGGCAGCAACATACCTTTTTTTGTGATTTCTTTCTATCAAAGAATCATCAGAACGGTTGATTCGCGTGTGTTGCACTTTTGATTGAAAAAGTTTTACCAAGTCCAACAAATTTTCCTTTTGGATTTGAAACTTTCTCGAATTGAATCCTTTCGATTTCTATATCGAAGCTATACTTACGAAGTTGTTCAAACTTATTCATTGATACTAACCCTAGACCCTTGCCCTTGAGAAATGAATCCATACTTTCTACTCGAGCTCCATCATATACTATGTTACCTTTTACATTACAACCCAAGAAAAAAACAGGTGGGTTCTAGTCGAACAGAACAAAGGATGTCGAGCCAAGAGCACTTTTATTCTTAATAAAATGGTGGATTCTTACATCCACAGCTGATCATGTCCTTCAAGTCGCACGTTGCTTTCTACCACATCGTTTCAAACGAAGTTTTACCATAACATAACATTCCTCTAGTTTGGAACCAGTATGTAATTGATTCAATTATGGAATCATGAATAGTCATTGGTTCGATCGGTAAATAAGAATCTATACTTTACTTTTGTCCTTGTATATGGATGGGTAGCTATTTTCTGAAAACGTCTCAGCAATAATTTATTAATCCCATATTTATCAGATAAACTGAACAATTGTCACTACAATTGTCACTAGAAGTAATTTAATTCTGGATATTCTATAATTGACTAGTCAAATTTAAGGGATCACAAATCTTTTTAACAAAAATAAAACCACCATTGTTATTGAAATGGAATGATAATAATACATACTATATGTAAAGTTTTCTGTAACTTTTGTAACCTTATCCAGAAAATAAATCAAATTTAATAGAATGTATGAACGACCTCTCGCCTCAAATGTTACAACGATTTAGAACTAGTTTTAGTCGATCCAAACACAAAAATGCCTAAAAACACGGTTCAAAGAAATATGGATCTGTTACATATGTAATTTACTTGATCGTTTGTTAATGAGATTCAGACAGATAAATATATAAAAACGGGTACCGATTAAGTTCTATCGAACCCCCCAATGCTAGGGGAATGATGGGGATGATCAACCATAAAAAAAAGGGTCCATATGATATTAAGGCGTTATTCCTATTTTTGATTTTACCCCAACACTCAATGGCTTAATCCCCTTGATTTAATTCAAATTTAATTCAAATTAGTACCAAGAAACTCCTCTCCTATTTTTAAATCCAAAGACAAAGAGAATTAATAATTTGGCTACATCATTTAAGTTTAAGGGAGAGGGCATAAAAGATAGGGAATATGGGGGTTGTTCCTTCGTAGGTCAAGGACCATCAAAATAAAAAAAGATAGGGTACCTAATTTCTGAGTAATTAACTTCATTCAATATGAATAGGAGAGGTATGGGCATACAATGATAATGATACGCCGTCCTACTATTTTTTTAGTCAAACAGGTGTGGATCTATGTTCCCATCTGACCTGGATCACAACTAGATACTAGATCTAGATTAAATTACATCTCTGTATCATTGGAACACAATTGAGTTTGCAAAAAAATATGATTCAGAGAACAATCAGTAAAAATAAGAAACAAGAATCATATTCTATCCACTACTCCACTCTTAAACAGAGTCTTGCTCAAAAAAGCAATTGTTTTCCGGGTGCTCTGGGACGGAAGGATTCGAACCTCCGAATAGCGGGACCAAAACCCGTTGCCTTACCACTTGGCCACGCCCCATTTAGATTTCTATTATGCACTAATCAACACTAATACGAGTCTTGGTTATTCGTCAATTCCAGTGCAAATACATATCTATCTAATATATTGTTGATAGGATTTTACCACGTGTAGATATAGAATTAAACTGGAATTGATTGATCATTATATATAATTTAATTAAGATATAAGATATTGTATAAAAGTATGATTTCTTATATTCTCTTTTGAGAATTGAAGGATTTTGGATTGGGTGAGTGAGTTCAAAGG